GCCCAAAGGCGTAAAATGGTTATTTACCAACTCTATCAACCAAAGCCACATTCCCCTCTTTTTGTGGACAGAATAGACAGACGCCTTTTGGCTTTGTTTGGCAAAATGGGCAGACCCCTTTTTTATCTTTTGGCCATACTAGACAGACGCCTTTTGGCTTCTGATATTCGCCTTTTGTCTTTTGATATTTTCGGACGGATGAAAGAAATTTTTCAAAATTTGATGGGTAAAAAAAGCAAAGAATTACAAATCTCTGATTATACAAAAGAAAGAAAAAAAGTTGAAAAATACCAAGACGCAGAAAGACTACGACTAGAAATAGCAGAAACTTGGGATAACATTTCATATGCTCAAGCAGTAAGAGGTTTTTTCTTAGTAGGCCAATCAATTTTTCGAAAATATATTCGATTACCTTCATTAATAATAGCTAAGAATATTGCGCGTATTTTATTATTTCAAGTTCCCGAATGGTCCGAAGACTTCAAGGATTGGAATCGAGAAATACATATTAAATGCACTTATAATGGTGTTGAATTATCCGAGAAAGAATTTCCAAAAAACTGGTTAACAGACGGTATGCAGATAAAAATCTTATTTCCTTTTTACCTGAAACCTTGGCACCGATCTAAGTTAAAACCCTCGAAAACACAGAAAGCGCAAAAAAATGATTTTTGTTTTTTAACAGTTGCTGGACTGGAAACTGACCGTCCTTTCGGTATCCCTCGAAAACGAAAAGGGCCCTCGTTTTTTGGACCTATTTTTAAAGAACTGAAAAAAAAAGTGAAAAAATTATTAAAAAACAAGTCTTTTATAGTTTTTAATGTTTTTAAAGAACGAGCAAAATTTCTTCGAAAGGTATCAAAAGAAATAATCAAAAAATGGAGCATCAAAAACTACGAATTGGGTGAAACTAAAACCGGCGATTCTATAATGAATAATCAGATGATTCGTGAATCACCTATTCAAATTCGATATACAGAATGCACAAATTTTTCACCGACAGAAAAAAAAATGAAAGATCTGACTGAGAGAACAAGCACAATCAACAATAAACTAGAAAGAATTCTAAATGAGAAGAAAAATGGATTTCTAACTCAAGAAAAAAATATTCATTCTAATAAAAAATTAGAATCATTAAAAAGATTTTCTCAAATATTAAAAAGAAGAAATACTCGATTAATCCGTAAATTTTCTTTTTTTATCAAATTTTTCATGGAAAAAATATACATAGATTTTTTTCTATGTATCATTAATATTGCAAGAACCAATGCACAACTTTTTATTGAATCAAGAAAAAAAATTATCGAAAAATCCATTTCCAATAAGAAAGAAACTGAAAAAAGAATTAAGAAAAGAAATCAAAAAAAAATTCACTTTATTTTAACTAAAAAAAATTCCCTTGATAATATTCAAAATACGAATTCAACCACTTTTTCTAACTCCTTCTCGCAAGCATATGTATTTTACAAAATATCGCAAACTCGAGTTATTAACTTCTATAAATTCAAGCCTATCCTTCAATATCATGAAACATCTCTTTTTCTTAAAAATGAAATAAAGGATTTTTTTCGGAAAGAGGGAATATTTCATTCTGGATTGAGACATAAAGACTTTTGGCATTCTGAAAGGAATCAATGGAAAAACTGGTTAAGGGGGCATTATCAATATGATTTATCTCAGATTAGCTGGCTTAAATTAGTACCAGAAAAATGGCGAAATAAAGTCAATCAACACTGTATGACTCAAAAAAACGATTTTAACAAATGGGACTCATATGAAAAAGAAAGATTCATTCATGATGAAAAACAAAATGATTTCGAACCTGATTCATTACTGAATCAAGAATATCAAAAATCATCTAATTTTAAAAAACATCATAGACATGATTTTTTCTCATATAAATCTATTAATTATGAAGAGAAGAAAGACTCATATATTTATAGATCACCATTACAAATAAATAGTAAAGAAGAGATTTTTGATAATTACAAGATAGATAGACGCAAATTTTTTGATATGTCAGGTGGGCTACCTATTTCTAATTATCTAGGAGAAAATGATATTATGGCTGAGGAGAAATTTCCAGATAGAAAATTTTGTAAGATTGATTTTTGCCTTAGAAATAATAAGGTCGAGCTTTATTACTGGCTCAATACCGGCACCAAGAATCAAAAAATTAAGAGAGGTCCTTTTTATTTATCAATTTCTAAAAATCAAAAAATCAACCGATTCAAAAAAAAAAGACCCTTCTTTGATTGGATGGGAATGAATGAAGAAATAGTAAATCGTCTTATATTGAATCCAGAACTAGAACTTTGGTTCTTCCCAGAATTTGTGCCACTATATAATGCATATAAGATTAAACCGGGGATCATACCAATAAAATTACTTCTTTCCAACTTTAATGGAAATGAAAGCATTAATCAAAACATTACTGAAAGGAACCCTTTGATAGAATCAAATGAAAAAAGAATTCTTAGATTCGAGAATGGAAATCAAGAAGAAAAAGATCTTCTAGACCAAGGGGAAGGGGATCCTCTATCAGATGAAAATGGAGGTAGATCAGACAAAAAAAAACGTAGAAAAAAAAAGCCCGACACGAGCCCCGAAGTCATGGAGCTTTATTACTTCCTACAAGGGTATTTGCATTTTCAATTTAGGAGGGAAAGGGTAAATAAAAAAATGATCGATAATATTAAAGTCTATTGTTTCCTGATTAGATTGAGAAATCCAAAGAACGTTGCTATATCCTATCTTAAACGGGGAGCACTGACTGTGGATATTTGGACTATAAATAGGCGCACTCTTAAAGAATTAAGTACAGGCGGGGTATTGATTCTCGAACCGGCTTATCTGTCTATAAAAAACGATGGACAATTGATTCTATATCAAACCATAGGTATTTTTTTGGTTCATAAGAATAAATACCAAAGGAATCCACAATATCTAGAATATGTTGATAAGAATCAAATTGATGAATCCATTTTAAGACATCAAAAAATGACTAAAAATAGAGACAAAAATCATTATGATTTCTTTGTTCCTGAAACTATTTTATCCCCTAAAGGCCGTAGAGAATTGCGAATTCTATATTTTTTAAAAAAAAGCGAGATAAATGATCTACATAGAAATCCAGTATTTTGCAATCAGGTAAAAAACTGTGGTCAAGTTTTAAATAGAGGCAAATATCTCGGTATCGAGAAAAAGAAACTAATTAAAATGAAGTTCTTTCTTTGGCCCAATTATCGACTAGAAGATTTAGCTTGTATGAATCGATATTGGTTTAATACTAATAATGGCAGTCGTTTCAGTATCCTCAGGATACATATGTATCCACCACGGTTGACAATTTGGTAGTTACAAGTCCATTTACATTAATTTTGCCATATATACATATATTATTAGGTAATATGTCGGCTATATGAAAACAAATAGATAGACGCGAGGATTGTCTTACATTCCATCTTGAAAGAGGATACTAATTTAATGACATACATATTCTCAATTAGATCTATAAATGAATGAATAAAATCTTCTTATTTTATTTGTATAGGAATACAAAAAAAAGATAAGAAGATTTTGTTCATTCATTTTTTTTATAAAAAAAGTAGGAAGTTTATAATGAACTTAAGGTCCTTCTGTATATCAAAATGACTAATATTATTATTACTAATCAATAAAATTCACATCAAAAAATTATAAATTATAAAAGGGGATAAGATTTAGTTTTATGGTAAAAAATTCATTCATCTCAGTTATTTTTCAAGAAAAAAAAGAAGAAAAGCGGGGGTCTGTTGAATTTCAAATAATCTGTTTCACCAATAAGATACGAAGACTTACTTCCCATTTTGAATTGCACAGAAAAGACTATTCATCTCAGAGAGGTCTACGAAAAATTCTGGGAAAACGTCAACGGCTGCTGTCTTACTTATCAAAGAAAAATCGAGTACGCTATAAAGAATTAATTAGTGAGTTGGATATTCGGGAGTCAAAAAATCATTAATTTGAAAATTTTGACTTAGTTTTTTCATTTATTGGATCTTGAGAATTTTGATAAACTTCTTTTCGTTTTCAGCAATTCATGTAAGAATGAATCGAGGAAAAACTTATGAATAGACCAGCTACAGAAACAGACTTTATGATAGTCAATATGGGACCTCACCACCCATCAATGCACGGTGTTCTTCGTCTCATCGTTACCCTAGACGGTGAAAATGTTGTTGACTGCGAACCAATATTAGGTTATTTACACAGAGGAATGGAAAAAATTGCGGAAAACCGAACAATTATACAATTTTTACCTTATGTAACACGTTGGGATTATTTAGCTACTATGTTCACAGAAGCAATAACCGTAAATGGACCAGAACAATTGGGAAATATTCAAGTGCCTAAAAGAGCGAGCTATATCAGAGTCATTATGTTGGAGTTAAGTCGTCTAGCTTCTCATCTGTTATGGCTTGGACCTTTTATGGCGGATATTGGCGCACAGACCCCTTTTTTCTATATTTTCCGAGAAAGAGAATTAGTATATGATCTATTCGAAGCTGCGACCGGGATGAGAATGATGCATAATTATTTTCGTATCGGAGGAATAGCAGCCGATCTGCCTTATGGCTGGATAGATAAATGTTTGGATTTCTGCGATTATTTTTTAACAGGAGTTGTTGAATATCAAAAGCTTATTACGCGAAATCCCATTTTTTTAGAACGAGTTGAAGGAGTAGGCATTATTAGTGGAGAAGAAGCAATAAATTGGGGTTTATCCGGACCGATGCTACGAGCATCTGGAATACAATGGGATCTTCGTAAAGTTGATCATTATGAGTGTTACGACGAATTTGATTGGGAAATCCAGTGGCAAAAAGAAGGAGACTCATTAGCTCGTTATTTAGTCCGAATCAGTGAAATGACGGAATCCATAAAAATAATTCAACAGGCCCTGGAAGGAATTCCAGGGGGTCCCTATGAGAATTTAGAAATCCGATGCTTTGATAGAGAAAGGGATCCAGAATGGAATGATTTTGAATATCGATTCATTAGTAAAAAACCTTCTCCCACATTTGAATTGCCGAAGCAAGAACTTTATGTGAGAGTTGAAGCCCCAAAGGGAGAATTGGGAATTTTTCTAATAGGGGACAAAAGTTGTTTTCCTTGGAGATGGAAAATTCGCCCGCCGGGTTTTATCAATTTGCAAATTCTTCCTCAGTTAGTTAAAGGAATGAAATTGGCTGATATTATGACGATACTAGGTAGCATAGATATCATTATGGGAGAAGTTGATCGTTGAAATGAGAGTTTATACAACAGAAATAGAAGTACAAGATATTCATTCTTTTTCCAGATTGGAATTTTTCAAAGAGGTCTATGGAATCGTATGGATCTTTGTCCCTATTTTGACTCTTGTATTGGGGATCACAATAGGCGTACTGGTAATTGTATGGTTAGAAAGAAAGATATCCGCAGGAATACAACAACGTATTGGGCCTGAATACGCCGGTCCTTTGGGAATTCTTCAAGCTTTAGCAGATGGGACAAAACTGCTTTTCAAAGAGAATCTTTTTCCAGCTAGAGGAAATACCCGTTTATTCAGTATTGGACCATCTATAGCAGTCATATCAATTTTACTAAGTTTTTTAGTAATTCCTTTTAGCTATCAACTTGTTTTAGCTGATCTCAATATCGGTATTTTTTTATGGATTGCCATTTCAAGTATTGCCCCTGTTGGCCTTCTTATGTCAGGATACGGATCAAATAATAAATATTCCTTTTTAGGTGGTTTACGAGCTGCTGCTCAATCGATTAGTTATGAAATACCATTAACTTTATGTGTTTTATCAATATCTCTACGTGCGATTCGTTGAAATACAAACTTTTCTTTCTTTTCCCTATTCATTCTTTTCTTTCGCTCTAGAAAACAAGTTGAACGAATTGAATAGATATTATTTATTATCCTTTTGGTTGATAAAGTAAATTAGATAGTTATATATGAGTGAAAGAAAGCAGCTTATCAATTTGCAGTAAAAAAAATAGAGTCTCATTTCCTATGTACAAGACAAGAGTTAAGTGGAAATAAACATAAGCGGAAGAGGTCCTTTACCCCAAGACTGGTTTTTTAGACAACCCAACTTGAAGCGGGCTCAAAATCAAAAGATCAACCGTATGGCCTTTTCACTATCCTTTGTATGAATTACCTACCATACATGTATTATCAAACGAAACGGGCGATTGAACAAAAAAATGAGTGGATGATTAGGAACACAAAAATGCACAAAGGATTGGTAATGGAGATTATGGAAATTTTCTAAAAAGATATTTCTGCATAACATAACAAGAATACTAATTGGGGCTTTAAATTGGTAGAAATGATAAGGCAGTACTTCCCGCGATTCCGATCCAGAGTATGCTCCTATCCACCCATTAAAGCAATGACTATCAGGAACGAAATAATCCTTTATTTTTTATTTTAGTTTTAGCCCCCTTCTCTTATATCGGTTTTATAAGAAAGAAGAATAGGAACGAAAAACAAACAAGAGAAAAAGAAATCTTTTTTATTCCGTCTTTTTCATATATTTAGCATAGATTTAGAGAGATATAATTTGTCTCATGATTCATTAGCTAATGGAGCGTCTAATTCCTTTTCGTAATCGAAAATGATGGGTTGAAATAAACTATTTATTGATATTTCTGCAAGGAGTTTTTTATTTAAAGATTAAGTTATTACTCAACAAAGTCAAATTATTAACGGGTGAGATCAATTCGGAAGCGCCTTTATTTATTATTATTTTAGAGTATAGCAGACGGAATTCCATTGGTATAATTTTGGACCCTCAAATAGATTTTGACTCTTTCTATTCTACAACCATAGCAAGCTAAATAGTAAATAATACTGATCTGGTCCTTAGATTTCTTTTTGACCCACGAGGAGCCGTATGAGGCGAAAACCTCATGTACGGTTCTGGAATAGCGGTGGGAACAGTGATGTTATCACCGACTATGATTATCTAACAGTTCAAGTACAGTTGATATAGTTGAGGCGCAGTCAAAATATGGTTTTTGGGGATGGAATTTGTGGCGTCAGCCTATAGGATTTATCGTTTTTCTAATTTCTGCCCTAGCCGAATGCGAGAGATTACCCTTTGATTTACCAGAAGCGGAGGAAGAATTAGTAGCAGGTTATCAAACCGAATATTCGGGTATGAAATTTGGTTTATTTTATGTTGCTTCCTATCTAAATCTATTACTTTCTTCGTTATTTGTAACGGTTCTTTACTTGGGTGGTTGGAATATTTCCATTCCATACATATTTGTTCCTGAGCTATTTGAAATAAATAAAGTGGATGAAATTTTTGGAACTACAATTGGTATCTTTATTACATTAGCTAAAACTTATTTGTTCTTGTTTATTTCTATCACAACAAGATGGACTTTACCTAGGTTAAGAATGGACCAACTTTTAAATCTTGGATGGAAATTTCTTTTACCAATTTCTCTCGGTAATCTATTATTAACAACCTCTTTTCAACTTTTTTCACTGTAAATAACAAACGAATATAATAGACTTGGTTCAAGTTCAAACAAGAGAAAGAAACGAAGATAAAACTATTCATATAGATTCCTGATATGTTCCCTATGGTAACTGGGTTCATGAATTATGGTCAACAAACAGTACGAGCAGCAAGGTACATTGGTCAAAGTTTCATGATTACCTTATCCCACGCAAATCGTTTGCCTGTAACTATTCAATATCCTTATGAAAAATTAATCACATTGGAGCGTTTCCGCGGCCGAATCCATTTCGAATTTGATAAATGTATTGCTTGTGAAGTATGTGTTCGTGTATGTCCTATAGATCTGCCTGTTGTTGATTGGAAATTTGAAACTGATATTCGAAAAAAACGATTACTTAATTACAGTATTGATTTCGGAATTTGTATATTTTGTGGTAACTGTGTTGAGTATTGTCCAACAAATTGTTTATCGATGACTGAAGAATATGAACTTTCTACTTACGACCGTCACGAGTTGAATTATAATCAAATTGCTTTGGGCCGTTTACCAATATCAGTAATTGATGATTATACAATTCGAACAATTTGGAATTCGCCTCAAAGAAAAACTGAGTAGGTAACCGCCCTATTCTATTAAATAAAGAGAAATTACCAATTCTTAAGGTTCAGTTTTGGTTTCAATTAAAAGAATGAGATAAGGTCTTTCTCTTTGTTTGGCCAATAATGAAAAATTCAACTAGAAATTCATTGGTTGATGAGAATTTCGACTTTTTTATTAAAAATCTATCAATAGAGTCGTAATTATTAGGAACCTATCATAAAATGAAAATCAAAAAAACCTTTCTTTTTTTCCCGGTCGGGTCAATAAGATCATGAAAAGCATTTCAATTTATCTCCTATTTTACATATAATGGATTTGCCTGGACCAATACACGATTTTCTTATAGTTTTACTGGGATCGGGTCTTATATTAGGGGGACTGGGAGTAGTATTACTTACCAATCCAATTTATTCTGCCTTTTCGTTGGGATTGGTTCTTGTTTGTATATCCTTATTCTATATTCTTTCAAATTCTCATTTTGTAGCCGCTGCCCAGCTCCTTATTTATGTAGGAGCCATAAATGTTTTAATCATATTTGCTGTCATGTTCATGAATGGTTCAGAATATTACAAGGATTTGAATCTGTCGATCGTTGGGGATGGGGTTACTTCACTGGTTTGTACAAGTATTCTTCTTTCGCTAATTACTACCATTTTCGATACGTCATGGTACGGGATTATTTGGACTACAAGATCAAACCAACTTATAGAACAAGATTTGATAAGTAATAGTCAACAAATTGGAATTCATTTATCAACAGATTTTTTTCTTCCATTTGAACTGATTTCAATAATTCTTTTAGTTGGTTTGATAGGCGCAATTGCTGTGGCTCGTCAGTAATAAATCATTATAACTAGCAACAGCAAACAATCAAAATTTCACTTTCTTCTATGTTATCCCACCTATTTCACAAAAATTCTATTTGAATACTGTTCATGTCTAAAAGGGAGATTCTTTTATTTGATCTATTTTCAATACATTCTTTTGTTCCGTACTTGTTCTATTCTAGTCAATCTCGAATCTGTTGAATTATTGTTCATATTGAAATGAACCGACATTGATAAGGAGTTGGTCAATGATGCTCGAACATGTACTTGTTTTGAGTGCCTATTTATTTTCTATCGGTATTTATGGATTAATCACGAGTCGAAACATGGTTAGGGCTCTTATGTGTCTTGAACTTATATTGAATGCAGTTAATATCAATTTTGTAACATTTTCTGATTTTTTTGATAGTCGCCAGTTAAAGGGAGATATTTTCTCAATTTTTGTTATAGCTATTGCAGCCGCTGAAGCAGCTATTGGATTGGCTATTGTTTCGTCAATTTATCGTAACAGAAAATCAACGCGTATCAATCAATCGACTTTATTGAATAAGTAGGAATAATAATCAAAATTAGAATATCCACCACTTTGAATTAGCATGTAGAATATGGTAGAATCTAGATTCTATTTATGAAAACGTAAGAAATCAAAGTATCTTAGCCACTTCTCATGAGCTGATCCAGAAGTAAATTGATTAGAAAATTTCTGGTAAATCGTTGATTCATCTGGCGTTTAAATATATGATTCATTTACAAGTTTACTAGATCGAAATTTGATAACGTTCAAAAATTCATAGATCCCATGTCACATTCAGTAAAAATTTATGATACATGCATAGGGTGTACCCAATGTGTCCGAGCGTGCCCCACCGATGTGTTAGAAATGATACCTTGGGATGGATGCAAAGCTAAACAAATTGCTTCCGCCCCAAGAACAGAAGATTGTGTTGGTTGTAAGAGATGTGAATCTGCCTGTCCAACGGATTTCTTGAGTGTTCGAGTTTATTTATGGCATGAAACAACTCGAAGTATGGGTCTAGCTTATTGATATGTTCCGTAAAACCCACTTGAATACATTTTGAATACATTTTCTTTTTTTACTGAAAAAACCCGTACTCGAAAAAAAAATCATAAAGATTCTATTTTCGAGCGCGGGTTTTTCTGGTCCAAGTGTATCTTGTCTTTACCACGAATTCTTTTCCTTGGTTAACAATAATTGTAGTTTTGCCAATATCTGCGGGCTCTTTAATTTTCTTTCTTCCTCATAGAGGAAATAAGCTAATTAGGTGGTATACCATTTCTATATCCACCTTAGAACTACTTCTAATGACCTATGTATTTTGTTATCATTTCCAATTGGACGATCCATTAATCCAGCTGGCGGAAGATTATAAATGGATCAATTTTTTTGATTTTTACTGGAGATTGGGAATAGATGGACTTTCTATAGGACCTATTTTACTGACAGGATTTATAACAACTTTAGCTACTTTAGCGGCTTGGCCAGTTACTCGGGATTCCCGACTATTCCATTTCCTGATGTTAGCAATGTACAGTGGTCAAATAGGATCATTTTCTTCTCGAGACCTTTTACTTTTTTTCATCATGTGGGAGTTAGAATTAATTCCTGTTTATCTACTTCTATCTATGTGGGGGGGAAAGAAACGCCTGTATTCAGCTACAAAGTTTATTTTGTACACTGCGGGAGGTTCCATTTTTCTATTAGTAGGGGTTTTGGGTATCGGTTTATATGGTTCTAATGACCCAACATTCAATTTTGAAACATTAGCTAATCAATCGTATCCTCTCGCACTGGAAATAATATTCTATATTGGATTTCTTATTGCTTTTGCTGTCAAATCACCGATTATACCCTTACATACATGGTTACCAGACACCCATGGGGAGGCACATTATAGTACTTGTATGCTTCTAGCCGGAATCTTATTAAAAATGGGAGCATATGGATTAGTTCGGATCAATATGGAATTATTACCCCATGCTCATTCTATATTTTCTCCCTGGTTGATGATAGTAGGCACAATGCAAATAATTTATGCAGCTTCAACATCTCTTGGTCAACGTAATTTAAAAAAAAGAATAGCCAATTCCTCTGTATCTCATATGGGTTTCATAATTATAGGAATTGGCTCTATAACCGATACGGGACTCAACGGAGCCTTTTTACAAATAATATCTCATGGATTTATTGGCGCTGCACTTTTTTTCTTGGCAGGAACGAGTTATGATAGAATACGTCTTGTTTATCTCGACGAAATGGGCGGAATGGCTCTTCCAATTCCAAAAATGTTTACGATGTTCAGTATCTTATCGATGGCTTCTCTTGCATTACCGGGCATGAGTGGTTTTGTTGCAGAATTGATAGTCTTTTTTGGAATAATTAGTAGTCAAAAATCTTTTTTAATGCCAAAAATATTCATTCTTTTTGTAATGGCAAGTGGAATGATATTAACTCCTATTTATTTATTATCTATGTCATGTCAAATGTTCTACGGATACAAGCTATTTAATGCTCCAAACTCCTATTTTTTTGATTCTGGACCAAGAGAGTTATTTGTTTCGATCTCTATCTTTCTACCCGTAATAGGTATTGGTATTTATCCGGATTTCGTTTTCTCACTATCGGGTGAGAAAGTCGAAGCTATTCTAGCTAATTATTTTTATAGATAGGTTTTATGAAAAAAGAAATTCTAGTATCTTTAAAATGATTTTGCAAACGATTTTTCAAATCATTTGCAAAATCAAAAGGATTCCCTTTACAATCCAAAAAAGAAATTCTATTCTAGTATTTTTCTTTTTTTTCTAATGATTTTCAAGATTCCCCTTAGAATCAAAAAAAGAAATTCTAGTATTTTTTTGAAAACCATTTGAAAAGTAAGGGGTGAAAAAAAATCATTTTTTTTCTTAGGGTCATATTCAGCTTGAATAATGGAATAAAATAAGGCGAAAGGCCTCTGTGAGAACCTTTTGAATCACTCCGCTACTTGTACTTGATTCAAAAGATTCTTTTCTTAGCGGTTAAAATGAAGTTTTCTTATGTTATGTATATAGCATGCTGTCCTATGTTTGTATTTGTTATGCTTTTTCATTCAATTTCTTATGTTATGTATTTTTTCATTCAATTCGATGTTAATCGAAATGAACCATAGCTATGTAAACCTATTCCTAATAGATTGACCCCAAAATAGCATATCCAAATTATAAGAAAGCCCGCGGAAGCCACAATTGCAGAATTTACACCTTCCAAATTTTGATTTGTTCGGGTATGTAAATAAATCGCGAATATGGTCCAAGTAATAAATGCCCAAGTTTCCTTGGGATCCCAATTCCAATATGATCCCCATGCCTCATTAGCCCATACTGCTCCCGAAAGAATCCCTATGGTTAAAAAGAGAAACCCGAGACTAATAATACGATAACTCCAATAATCCAATTGTTGAACCAATTGATACCTGTAATAATTTCGAGAATAAATAAAATAAGTGTTTAGTAAAACATTCTTTCTCTCATTCAGGTATTTAATTTCCCCAAAGGAAAATGCCGTATTTAATAAAATATTGCTTTTGCTAAAAATCTTTATGACTTTTCGAAATGTAATGACTAGAAGGGCTACTGATAATAATGATCCACATAAAAGAGCTGCATAGCTGAATACCATCATACTTACGTGCATCATTAACCACTGGGATTGGAGAGCAGGTACTAATAGTGCGGATTGATGCATTTTGGTTAAAAGACCCGAAGTAACAAAGCCTTGGGTAAAAATAGCACTTGATGCGGTTATTGCACTTAAAGCATTTTTATGCTTTTTAAAATGAAAATAGGAAACCATATGAATAACGGAGAAACTCCATGAAAGAAAGATTAATGATTCATATAAATTACTTAAAGGAAAATTCCCCGAATAAATCCAACGAGTGACTAATAATCCTGTTATACAGAAAAGGGTAGCTATCATACCCCTTTCTGATGAATCATATAGTCCTACAACTTCATCGACTAATAAAGTTAAAAAATGAATTGTAATTACAATTGAAACGACCGAAAAGGATATATGAGTTAATATATGTTCTAAAATTGAAAAAATCATAAAATAAAGATTATGAAAAAAGGAGAAGGTTTCTCGATTATTATTATATGAAATGGAAATTTGGAATTTTTTATTTATTATAGTACTTATATTATACCTTTTTTATAAGACGCTATGCCACTACTCGGACTCGAACCGAGATGCTCTAGCACTGCTTCCTAAGAATAGCGTGTCTACCGATTTTATAAGACGCTATGCCGCTACTCGGACTCGAACCGAGATGCTCTAGCACTGCTTCCTAAGAGCAGCGTGTCTACCAATTTCACCATAGCGGCTTGCTCAAAATAATAATAACTCATGTTTTATTCATATTCAACCGTCGAGATTGAATGAAGGGGTCAATCCAATGCAATATTGATTTTGTAGGATTCAAATTGATGAATAAAAACTCGTTTAATTTCATTTCAATAGAAGTTGGAGGGTTAAAAAAAGAATCTTTATTATCCTTTTATTTTATTTAATTAATAATTTCTAGTTTCTAAAGTAAAGTAACAAGAACGGAAGTTTTGTAGTTCCTGTTTTACTAAAATCGAACTTTTTCGTTCTAACTAAACTAAATAGTTGTGACTTCCATTCATGAATAGAGCTCAAAACAAAATGTTCTTTATCATTTCCATTTGTTAATAATTCATTTTATTTACATATAATATGATTTTGATGAATGAATCACTGAATAAAAAAGATGGTTTTGAGTCTCACAATTTAAACATGGCATCTACAGATTTCAAAGGATTTCAAAAAATTTATGTAATTTGCATAGCTTTGGATTGTCGTAAACATGTCTAATGTAAAAAAGTTTTGATTCCTATCATAATAGGGCCATCCTTTAAAAAATGATTTCTAATTTAGAATTCGAAAAAAATGACTTGCTTCATCTTCCCATACAAACATAGGATTTTTTTATCACTTTAAATTAAATTGAGGCATTATTTGTGTATCCACTAAATAGGAAAAGGTCTCTTTCCCAATTGGGTTTATGGGAAGGATATAGAGTAATTCAGAGTAATACTACTTCAGATTCAGAAAGTTACAAAATGAAAATTTCATCAATTAGTTTCAAGAACCCATTGATTTTGACTAAACTAAGGATCTTATATATATATATATCTTCTGCTATAATAATAATAAATACTATATAGATAATAAATACGATATAGAAAATATAGAAAATCGAAATAAAACACTAACAAGTTATTATAACACACAAATAGGCAAATTAATAATATATAATACACAAATAGGAATAGGCGATGGGGAAATAAGAATCCCCCACCCCGAAAAAACAAGAAAAGATGAACTCAACTAATTATTCTTAAATATTAAAACAAAAAGTAGTAAATTACTAAAAATAAAAAAATCAAGACATAAAATAAATAGAATAAGAGATAAGACGAAATGCGACTTCCCCCTATCGATTTTATACTTTCTCCTACTAAAAAACTAGTAATGCCTAACCCATTTATAATTCCATCAATTGCTTGCCTATCAAAAAAATGAGTTAGTTCAGATAATCCTCTTATACCTTTTCTTAAGGACATGGCATAAAAAGTATCTAAATAAGCACGATTATATGACCAATCATATAAAAAATTGATTATTTTGTCCAAAATTCTTCTATTAGGTCCCCTTTTCACAAATGAATTAAATAAGTTCAAATTTTGTAAAGATGAATAAAAAGGCTTATATAAAAGAGATGCTGTAAATATTCCAAAAAAAGCTATACTAACTGAAAAAGTTGCACTTGTGAAAAATTTATACCAATCCGCGGAATCTTTCGAATTTTGATGTAAAAGATTAATAGATGGAGTTAACAATTTAGATAATATATCTAAATGAATTTCTTGTTGATTGAAAGGAATTCCTATAACTCCAACAAAGAGAGTAAATAAAACCAATACAAAGATAGGAAATAGCATAGTATTATCCGATTCATGCGGATAAGAAAAAGACTTTTTAGCCTGAAAATTAGTAATAGTAAGAAGAGCCCCGTTTTTTACCTTACTCCCCATTCTATATGGCTTCTTCCAAAACAAAGAGGTCTGTTGGTTATTGTTGGTTGTTAATAAATAGAATAAAGGAAAATTGATGTTAATCATTTTTTCCTCCTCTTTACCCCATAATTTTATTGAATAAAATGAGCTACTTTTTTTTCCACTGTAATTTTGAAAATAAATACTCAAATGTCCCTCAAAAGTAAGTAAATAGATTCGAAACATATAAAATGCTGTTAATCCAGCTGTGGACCAAGCTATTAATGCAAAAAGTGACGAATACACCCAACTATCATTCATAATTTCATCTTTTGACCAAAAACAGGCAAGGGGGGGAATACCACAAAGAGAAAGCGTTCCCATTAAAAAAGCAGTTTTTGTAATTGGCACATGCTTTCTTAAACCGCCCATAAAAGCAAGATTCTGACTTTTATATGGAGAATATCCAACAATAGCTTCCATTGAATGAATAATGGATCCAGATCCTAAAAACAACAATGCTTTCGAATAAGCATGAGTAATCAAATGAAATAAAGCGGCTCGATAAGATCCCATGCCCAAAGCCAACATCATATAACCCAATTGAGACATTGTAGAATAGGCTAAACCTCTCTTAATATCTTTTTGAGCAAGAGCTAAAGTCGCCCCTAAAAACACTGTTACTATACCTATTAAAGATATTAGATTCATTATGGAAGGTATGAATATAAAAAGAGGAAGAAGGCGGGCTACAAGAAAAATTCCTGCCGCTACCATAGTAGCAGCATGTATAAGAGCCGAAATAGGGGTAGGCCCCTCCATAGCATCAGGTAACCATATATGAAGGGGGAATTGCGCGGATTTAGCAACTGCGCCACAAAATAAAAGAAAGGAACATAAAGTAAGAAATAAGAAATGACTCTGATTATTAGAAATCAAGATCAAGTTATTGAATAGTTCCAACAAATCTTGGAATTCGAAACTGCCTGTTATCCAATAAAGACCCAAGATTCCTAATAATAATCCAAAATCGCCTACACGATTACTTACAAATGCTTTTTGACAAGCATTTGCTGCAAGGGGTCGTGTGAACCAAAAACCTATTAATAGATAAGAACACATTCCAACCAATTCCCAAAAAATATAAATTTGTATGAAATTAGAACTAGTAACTAATCCCAACATTGAAGTATTGAACAAACTCAGATAAGCAAAAAATCTCAAATAGCCTTGATCATGAGACATATAATTGTCACTATAAATAAGAACTAAAATTCCAACAGTAGTGATTAAGATTAACATAATCGAAGTAAGTGAATCAAGAAAGCAGCCCAACTCGAAAGATAAATCATTATTGATGGACCAGGACCAGACATATTGATATGTAGAATTTCTATTTATTTGTTGAAGAGATAGATAGACCGAAAAAATCATAACTATACTTAATAATAAAATACTCGGAAAAGCCCACATACGCCGAAGATTTTTTGTTGCCGTCGGAAAAAGCAAAAGTCCCACTCCTATTAAAATAGGAATTGTAAGTGGAACGAAAGGTACGATCCATGAATATTTATATGTATGCTCCATAAAAACTTTTTTTCTTAATGAATCTTTTCATTTTCTTTCTGATTCACCGGCTCTTATCTATTATTCTTAATAAAGGGAGCAAAAAAAAAAAAAAAAATCAAGATATTGCAAGGTTAAATAGAATTTTCTCTTTTTAATTATTCTCAATCTTTCTCAACTATTTCTAATTAAAAACAAAGTATTCAAATCCTATAAAAAAAAGTGGTCAAAAAATATGACCACTTTACTAGTGAAAAAAAAAATTACTTTGTTTTTCGTTTTTAGTAAGTAAGATTGTTATGAATATATCAATTATTACATATTTGATTATTATATTATGTCTTACAATAATTTTGATACTATATATAGATCAAGAATAAAGAATTACACCACAAAACAAAGTACTTTATTTTGATATGAATCATAGGTTGACACTAGTGACTCAACTCAATAAAATAAAAAAAAAAACTACTTAGTTTCCATTTATACTCATTTTATTAACGAGTTCATTTTCATTTTTTATTGCAGAACTCATTTTATTGATTGTCGTCTATTACAATAAATGAGATTTATGTTTATCTTTTAGAAAAAATTCTTCAAGATTCCTCTTTCCATTTTTTTCCATATAATTAATTAAAATTAAACTCAAAAATTAGTAAAAAAGAAAATCTATTTTGATAGTCTAATCAAAAAATATCTAAAAATATAGAGGAAATCAAATTAAAAAAAATACATAAATACTGAAATAAAGAAAAAAAGGTAGATCATTTTTTAAAATGTCTTTCACATACTACTATAGCACTAAAGAACTTTTTTTTTCTAATGGCAGTTCCAAAAAAGCGTACTTCTAGAGCAAAAAAGCTTATTTGTAAAAATATTTGGAAAAATAAGGCCTATTGGGCAGCGTTAAAAGCTTTTTCATTCGCAAAGTCTGTTTCTATGGGGAATTCAAAAAGTTTTTCTTTCTACGGGGAGGGGGATTCAAAAGGTTTTCTTTCTACGGAAAAAAATAACAAAACATTGGAATAATCTGAGTCAGCTTTACTCAAAAATTTAGTGAATTACTTGATGTTTTTGACTAATGATTTTGGCTACTGATTTTTAATCAAATCTAATTCTAATAAAAAAAAATTCTAATAAATATGAGAATAATAATATAGTAATTTACTACTTTTTGTTTTAATATTTAAGAATAATTAGTTGAGTTCATCTTTTCTTGTTTTTTCGGGGTGGGGGATTCTTATTTCCCCATCGCCTATTCCTATTTGTGTATTATATATTATTAATTTGCCTATTTGTGTGTTATAATAACTTGTTAGTGTTTTATTTCGATTTTCTATATTTTCTATATCGTATTTATTATCTATATAGTATTTATTATTATTATAGCAGAAGATATATATATATATAAGATCCTTAGTTTAGTCAAAATCAATGGGTTCTTGAAACTAATTGATGAAATTTTCATTTTGTAACTTTCTGAATCTGAAGTAGTATTACTCTGAATTACTCTATATCCTTCCCATAAACCCAATTGGGAAAGAGACCTTTTCCTATTTAGTGGATACACAAATAATGCCTCAATTTAATTTAAAGTGATAAAAAAATCCTATGTTTGTATGGGAAGATGAAGCAAGTCATTTTTTTCGAATTCTAAATTAGAAATCATTTTTTAAAGGATGGCCCTATTATGATAGGAATCAAAACTTTTTTACATTAGACATGTTTACGACAATCCAAAGCTATGCAAATTACATAAATTTTTTGAAATCCTTTGAAATCTGTAGATGCCATGTTTAAATTGTGAGACTCAAAACCATCTTTTTTATTCAGTGATTCATTCATCAAAATCATATTATATGTAAATAAAATGAATTATTAACAAATGGAAATGATAAAGAACATTTTGTTTTGAGCTCTATTCATGAATGGAAGTCACAACTATTTAGTTTAGTTAGAACGAAAAAGTTCGATTTTAGTAAAACAGGAACTACAAAACTTCCGTTCTTGTTACTTTACTTTAGAAACTAGAAATTATTAATTAAATAAAATAAAAGGATAATAAAGATTCTTTTTTTAACCCTCCAACTTCTATTGAAATGAAATTAAACGAGTTTTTATTCATCAATTTGAATCCTACAAAATCAATATTGCATTGGATTGACCCCTTCATTCAATCTCGACGGTTGAATATGAATAAAACATGAGTTATTATTATTTTGAGCAAGCCGCTATGGTGAAATTGGTAGACACGCTGCTCTTAGGAAGCAGTGCTAGAGCATCTCGGTTCGAGTCCGAGTAGCGGCATAGCGTCTTATAAAATCGGTAGACACGCTATTCTTAGGAAGCAGTGCTAGAGCATCTCGGTTCGAGTCCGAGTAGTGGCATAGCGTCTTATAAAAAAGGTATAATATAAGTACTATAATAAATAAAAAATTCCAAATTTCCATTTCATATAATAATAATCGAGAAACCTTCTCCTTTTTTCATAATCTTTATTTTATGATTTTTTCAATTTTAGAACATATATTAACTCATATATCCTTTTCGGTCGTTTCAATTGTAATTACAATTCATTTTTTAACTTTATTAGTCGATGAAGTTGTAGGACTATATGATTCATCAGAAAGGGGTATGATAGCTACCCTTTTCTGTATAACAGGATTATTAGTCACTCGTTGGATTTATTCGGGGAATTTTCCTTTAAGTAATTTATATGAATCATTAATCTTTCTTTCATGGAGTTTCTCCGTTATTCATATGGTTTCCTATTTTCATTTTAAAAAGCATAAAAATGCTTTAAGTGCAATAACCGCATCAAGTGCTATTTTTACCCAAGGCTTTGTTACTTCGGGTCTTTTAACCAAAATGCATCAATCCGCACTATTAGTACCTGCTCTCCAATCCCAGTGGTTAATGATGCACGTAAGTATGATGGTATTCAGCTATGCAGCTCTTTTATGTGGATCATTATTATCAGTAGCCCTTCTAGTCATTACATTTCGAAAAGTCATAAAGATTTTTAGCAAAAGCAATATTTTATTAAATACGGCATTTTCCTTTGGGGAAATTAAATACCTGAATGAGAGAAAGAATGTTTTACTAAACACTTATTTTATTTATTCTCGAAATTATTACAGGTATCAATTGGTTCAACAATTGGATTATTGGAGTTATCGTATTATTAGTCTCGGGTTTCTCTTTTTAACCATAGGGATTCTTTCGGGAGCAGTATGGGCTAATGAGGCATGGGGATCATATTGGAATTGGGATCCCAAGGAAACTTGGGCATTTATTACTTGGACCATATTCGCGATTTATTTACATACCCGAACAAATCAAAATTTGGAAGGTGTAAATTCTGCAATTGTGGCTTCCGCGGGCTTTCTTATAATTTGGATATGCTATTTTGGGGTCAATCTATTAGGAATAGGTTTACATAGCTATGGTTCATTTCGATTAACATCGAATTGAATGAAAAAATACATAACATAAGAAATTGAATGAAAAAGCATAACAAATACAAACATAGGACAGCATGCTATATACATAACATAAGAAAACTTCATTTTAACCGCTAAGAAAAGAATCTTTTGAATCAAGTACAAGTAGCGGAGTGATTCAAAAGGTTCTCACAGAGGCCTTTCGCCTTATTTTATTCCATTATTCAAGCTGAATATGACCCTAAGAAAAAAAATGATTTTTTTTCACCCCTTACTTTTCAAATGGTTTTCAAAAAAATACTAGAATTTCTTTTTTTGATTCTAAGGGGAATCTTGAAAATCATTAGAAAAAAAAGAAAAATACTAGAATAGAATTTCTTTTTTGGATTGTAAAGGGAATCCTTTTGATTTTGCAAATGATTTGAAAAATCGTTTGCAAAATCATTTTAAAGATACTAGAATTTCTTTTTTCATAAAACCTATCTATAAAAATAATTAGCTAGAATAGCTTCGACTTTCTCACCCGATAGTGAGAAAACGAAATCCGGATAAATACCAATACCTATTACGGGTAGAAAGATAGAGATCGAAACAAATAACTCTCTTGGTCCAGAATCAAAAAAATAGGAGTTTGGAGCATTAAATAGCTTGTATCCGTAGAACATTTGACATGACATAGATAATAAATAAATAGGAGTTAATATCATTCCACTTGCCATTACAAAAAGAATGAATATTTTTGGCATTAAAAAAGATTTTTGACTACTAATTATTCCAAAAAAGACTATCAATTCTGCAACAAAACCACTCATGCCCGGTAATGCAAGAGAAGCCATCGATAAGATACTGAACATCGTAAACATTTTTGGAATTGGAAGAGCCATTCCGCCCATTTCGTCGAGATAAACAAGACGTATTCTATCATAACTCGTTCCTGCCAAGAAAAAAAGTGCAGCGCCAATAAATCCATGAGATATTATTTGTAAAAAGGCTCCGTTGAGTCCCGTATCGGTTATAGAGCCAATTCCTATAATTATGAAACCCATATGAGATACAGAGGAATTGGCTATTCTTTTTTTTAAATTACGTTGACCAAGAGATGTTGAAGCTGCATAAATTATTTGCATTGTGCCTACTATCATCAACCAGGGAGAAAATATAGAATGAGCATGGGGTAATAATTCCATATTGATCCGAACTAATCCATATGCTCCCATTTTTAATAAGATTCCGGCTAGAAGCATACAAGTACTATAATGTGCCTCCCCATGGGTGTCTGGTAACCATGTATGTAAGGGTATAATCGGTGATTTGACAGCAAAAGCAATAAGAAATCCAATATAGAATATTATTTCCAGTGCGAGAGGATACGATTGATTAGCTAATGTTTCAAAATTGAATGTTGGGTCATTAGAACCATATAAACCGATACCCAAAACCCCTACTAATAGAAAAATGGAACCTCCCGCAGTGTACAAAATAAACTTTGTAGCTGAATACAGGCGTTTCTTTCCCCCCCACATAGATAGAAGTAGATAAACAGGAATTAATTCTAACTCCCACATGATGAAAAAAAGTAAAAGGTCTCGAGAAGAAAATGATCCTATTTGACCACTGTACATTGCTAACATCAGGAAATGGAATAGTCGGGAATCCCGAGTAACTGGCCAAGCCGCTAAAGTAGCTAAAGTTGTTATAAATCCTGTCAGTAAAATAGGTCCTATAGAAAGTCCATCTATTCCCAATCTCCAGTAAAAATCAAAAAAATTGATCCATTTATAATCTTCCGCCAGCTGGATTAATGGATCGTCCAATTGGAAATGATAACAAAATACATAGGTCATTAGAAGTAGTTCTAAGGTGGATATAGAAATGGTATACCACCTAATTAGCTTATTTCCTCTATGAGGAAGAAAGAAAATTAAAGAGCCCGCAGATATTGGCAAAACTACAATTATTGTTAACCAAGGAAAAGAATTCGTGGTAAAGACAAGATACACTTGGACCAGAAAAACCCGCGCTCGAAAATAGAATCTTTATGATTTTTTTTTCGAGTACGGGTTTTTTCAGTAAAAAAAGAAAATGTATTCAAAATGTATTCAAGTGGGTTTTACGGAACATATCAATAAGCTAGACCCATACTTCGAGTTGTTTCATGCCATAAATAAACTCGAACACTCAAGAAATCCGTTGGACAGGCAGATTCACATCTCTTACAACCAACACAATCTTCTGTTCTTGGGGCGGAAGCAATTTGTTTAGCTTTGCATCCATCCCAAGGTATCATTTCTAACACATCGGTGGGGCACGCTCGGACACATTGGGTACACCCTATGCATGTATCATAAATTTTTACTGAATGTGACATGGGATCTATGAATTTTTGAACGTTATCAAATTTCGATCTAGTAAACTTGTAAATGAATCATATATTTAAACGCCAGATGAATCAACGATTTACCAGAAATTTTCTAATCAATTTACTTCTGGATCAGCTCATGAGAAGTGGCTAAGATACTTTGATTTCTTACGTTTTCATAAATAGAATCTAGATTCTACCATATTCTACATGCTAATTCAAAGTGGTGGATATTCTAATTTTGATTATTATTCCTACTTATTCAATAAAGTCGATTGATTGATACGCGTTGATTTTCTGTTACGATAAATTGACGAAACAATAGCCAATCCAATAGCTGCTTCAGCGGCTGCAATAGCTATAACAAAAATTGAGAAAATATCTCCCTTTAACTGGCGACTATCAAAAAAATCAGAAAATGTTACAAAATTGATATTAACTGCATTCAATATAAGTTCAAGACACATAAGAGCCCTAACCATGTTTCGACTCGTGATTAATCCATAAATACCGATAGAAAATAAATAGGCACTCAAAACAAGTACATGTTCGAGCATCATTGACCAACTCCTTATCAATGTCGGTTCATTTCAATATGAACAATAATTCAACAGATTCGAGATTGACTAGAATAGAACAAGTACGGAACAAAAGAATGTATTGAAAATAGATCAAATAAAAGAATCTCCCTTTTAGACATGAACAGTATTCAAATAGAATTTTTGTGAAATAGGTGGGATAACATAGAAGAAAGTGAAATTTTGATTGTTTGCTGTTGCTAGTTATAATGATTTATTACTGACGAGCCACAGCAATTGCGCCTATCAAACCAACTAAAAGAATTATTGAAATCAGTTCAAATGGAAGAAAAAAATCTGTTGATAAATGAATTCCAATTTGTTGACTATTACTTATCAAATCTTGTTCTATAAGTTGGTTTGATCTTGTAGTCCAAATAATCCCGTACCATGACGTATCGAAAATGGTAGTAATTAGCGAAAGAAGAATACTTGTACAAACCAGTGAAGTAACCCCATCCCCAACGATCGACAGATTCAAATCCTTGTAATATTCTGAACCATTCATGAACATGACAGCAAATATGATTAAAACATTTATGGCTCCTACATAAATAAGGAGCTGGGCAGCGGCTACAAAATGAGAATTTGAAAGAATATAGAATAAGGATATACAAACAAGAACCAATCCCAACGAAAAGGCAGAATAAATTGGATTGGTAAGTAATACTACTCCCAGTCCCCCTAATATAAGACCCGATCCCAGTAAAACTATAAGAAAATCGTGTATTGGTCCAGGCAAATCCATTATATGTAAAATAGGAGATAAATTGAAATGCTTTTCATGATCTTATTGACCCGACCGGGAAAAAAAGAAAGGTTTTTTTGATTTTCATTTTATGATAGGTTCCTAATAATTACGACTCTATTGATAGATTTTTAATAAAAAAGTCGAAATTCTCATCAACCAATGAATTTCTAGTTGAATTTTTCATTATTGGCCAAACAAAGAGAAAGACCTTATCTCATTCTTTTAATTGAAACCAAAACTGAACCTTAAGAATTGGTAATTTCTCTTTATTTAATAGAATAGGGCGGTTACCTACTCAGTTTTTCTTTGAGGCGAATTCCAAATTGTTCGAATTGTATAATCATCAATTACTGATATTGGTAAACGGCCCAAAGCAATTTGATTATAATTCAACTCGTGACGGTCGTAAGTAGAAAGTTCATATTCTTCAGTCATCGATAAACAATTTGTTGGACAATACTCAACACAGTTACCACAAAATATACAAATTCCGAAATCAATACTGTAATTAAGTAATCGTTTTTTTCGAATATCAGTTTCAAATTTCCAATCAACAACAGGCAGATCTATAGGACATACACGAACACATACTTCACAAGCAATACATTTATCAAATTCGAAATGGATTCGGCCGCGGAAACGCTCCAATGTGATTAATTTTTCATAAGGATATTGAATAGTTACAGGCAAACGATTTGCGTGGGATAAGGTAATCATGAAACTTTGACCAATGTACCTTGCTGCTCGTACTGTTTGTTGACCATAATTCATGAACCCAGTTACCATAGGGAACATATCAGGAATCTATATGAATAGTTTTATCTTCGTTTCTTTCTCTTGTTTGAACTTGAACCAAGTCTATTATATTCGTTTGTTATTTACAGTGAAAAAAGTTGAAAAGAGGTTGTTAATAATAGATTACCGAGAGAAATTGGTAAAAGAAATTTCCATCCAAGATTTAAAAGTTGGTCCATTCTTAACCTAGGTAAAGTCCATCTTGTTGTGATAGAAATAAACAAGAACAAATAAGTTTTAGCTAATGTAATAAAGATACCAATTGTAGTTCCAAAAATTTCATCCACTTTATTTATTTCAAATAGCTCAGGAACAAATATGTATGGAATGGAAATATTCCAACCACCCAAGTAAAGAACCGTTACAAATAACGAAGAAAGTAATAGATTTAGATAGGAAGCAACATAAAATAAACCAAATTTCATACCCGAATATTCGGTTTGATAACCTGCTACTAATTCTTCCTCCGCTTCTGGTAAATCAAAGGGTAATCTCTCGCATTCGGCTAGGGCAGAAATTAGAAAAACGATAAATCCTATAGGCTGACGCCACAAATTCCATCCCCAAAAACCATATTTTGACTGCGCCTCAACTATATCAACTGTACTTGAACTGTTAGATAATCATAGTCGGTGATAACATCACTGTTCCCACCGCTATTCCAGAACCGTACATGAGGTTTTCGCCTCATACGGCTCCTCGTGGGTCAAAAAGAAATCTAAGGACCAGATCAGTATTATTTACTATTTAGCTTGCTATGGTTGTAGAATAGAAAGAGTCAAAATCTATTTGAGGGTCCAAAATTATACCAATGGAATTCCGTCTGCTATACTCTAAAATAATAATAAATAAAGGCGCTTCCGAATTGATCTCACCCGTTAATAATTTGACTTTGTTGAGTAATAACTTAATCTTTAAATAAAAAACTCCTTGCAGAAATATCAATAAATAGTTTATTTCAACCCATCATTTTCGATTACGAAAAGGAATTAGACGCTCCATTAGCTAATGAATCATGAGACAAATTATATCTCTCTAAATCTATGCTAAATATATGAAAAAGACGGAATAAAAAAGATTTCTTTTTCTCTTGTTTGTTTTTCGTTCCTATTCTTCTTTCTTATAAAACCGATATAAGAGAAGGGGGCTAAAACTAAAATAAAAAATAAAGGATTATTTCGTTCCTGATAGTCATTGCTTTAATGGGTGGATAGGAGCATACTCTGGATCGGAATCGCGGGAAGTACTGCCTTATCATTTCTACCAATTTAAAGCCCCAATTAGTATTCTTGTTATGTTATGCAGAAATATCTTTTTAGAAAATTTCCATAATCTCCATTACCAATCCTTTGTGCATTTTTGTGTTCCTAATCATCCACTCATTTTTTTGTTCAATCGCCCGTTTCGTTTGATAATACATGTATGGTAGGTAATTCATACAAAGGATAGTGAAAAGGCCATACGGTTGATCTTTTGATTTTGAGCCCGCTTCAAGTTGGGTTGTCTAAAAAACCAGTCTTGGGGTAAAGGACCTCTTCCGCTTATGTTTATTTCCACTTAACTCTTGTCTTGTACATAGGAAATGAGACTCTATTTTTTTTACTGCAAATTGATAAGCTGCTTTCTTTCACTCATATATAACTATCTAATTTACTTTATCAACCAAAAGGATAATAAATAATATCTATTCAATTCGTTCAACTTGTTTTCTAGAGCGAAAGAAAAGAATGAATAGGGAAAAGAAAGAAAAGTTTGTATTTCAACGAATCGCACGTAGAGATATTGATAAAACACATAAAGTTAATGGTATTTCATAACTAATCGATTGAGCAGCAGCTCGTAAACCACCTAAAAAGGAATATTTATTATTTGATCCGTATCCTGACATAAGAAGGCCAACAGGGGCAATACTTGAAATGGCAATCCATAAAAAAATACCGATATTGAGATCAGCTAAAACAAGTTGATAGCTAAAAGGAATTACTAAAAAACTTAGTAAAATTGATATGACTGCTATAGATGGTCCAATACTGAATAAACGGGTATTTCCTCTAGCTGGAAAAAGATTCTCTTTGAAAAGCAGTTTTGTCCCATCTGCTAAAGCTTGAAGAATTCCCAAAGGACCGGCGTATTCAGGCCCAATACGTTGTTGTATTCCTGCGGATATCTTTCTTTCTAACCATACAATTACCAGTACGCCTATTGTGATCCCCAATACAAGAGTCAAAATAGGGACAAAGATCCATACGATTCCATAGACCTCTTTGAAAAATTCCAATCTGGAAAAAGAATGAATATCTTGTACTTCTATTTCTGTTGTATAAACTCTCATTTCAACGATCAACTTCTCCCATAATGATATCTATGCTACCTAGTATCGTCATAATATCAGCCAATTTCATTCCTTTAACTAACTGAGGAAGAATTTGCAAATTGATAAAACCCGGCGGGCGAATTTTCCATCTCCAAGGAAAACAACTTTTGTCCCCTATTAGAAAAATTCCCAATTCTCCCTTTGGGGCTTCAACTCTCACATAAAGTTCTTGCTTCGGCAATTCAAATGTGGGAGAAGGTTTTTTACTAATGAATCGATATTCAAAATCATTCCATTCTGGATCCCTTTCTCTATCAAAGCATCGGATTTCTAAATTCTCATAGGGACCCCCTGGAATTCCTTCCAGGGCCTGTTGAATTATTTTTATGGATTCCGTCATTTCACTGATTCGGACTAAATAACGAGCTAATGAGTCTCCTTCTTTTTGCCACTGGATTTCCCAATCAAATTCGTCGTAACACTCATAATGATCAACTTTACGAAGATCCCATTGTATTCCAGATGCTCGTAGCATCGGTCCGGATAAACCCCAATTTATTGCTTCTTCTCCACTAATAATGCCTACTCCTTCAACTCGTTCTAAAAAAATGGGATTTCGCGTAATAAGCTTTTGATATTCAACAACTCCTGTTAAAAAATAATCGCAGAAATCCAAACATTTATCTATCCAGCCATAAGGCAGATCGGCTGCTATTCCTCCGATACGAAAATAATTATGCATCATTCTCATCCCGGTCGCAGCTTCGAATAGATCATATACTAATTCTCTTTCTCGGAAAATATAGAAAAAAGGGGTCTGTGCGCCAATATCCGCCATAAAAGGTCCAAGCCATAACAGATGAGAAGCTAGACGACTTAACTCCAACATAATGACTCTGATATAGCTCGCTCTTTTAGGCACTTGAATATTTCCCAATTGTTCTGGTCCATTTACGGTTATTGCTTCTGTGAACATAGTAGCTAAATAATCCCAACGTGTTACATAAGGTAAAAATTGTATAATTGTTCGGTTTTCCGCAATTTTTTCCATTCCTCTGTGTAAATAACCTAATATTGGTTCGCAGTCAACAACATTTTCACCGTCTAGGGTAACGATGAGACGAAGAACACCGTGCATTGATGGGTGGTGAGGTCCCATATTGACTATCATAAAGTCTGTTTCTGTAGCTGGTCTATTCATAAGTTTTTCCTCGATTCATTCTTACATGAATTGCTGAAAACGAAAAGAAGTTTATCAAAATTCTCAAGATCCAATAAATGAAAAAACTAAGTCAAAATTTTCAAATTAATGATTTTTTGACTCCCGAATATCCAACTCACTAATTAATTCTTTATAGCGTACTCGATTTTTCTTTGATAAGTAAGACAGCAGCCGTTGACGTTTTCCCAGAATTTTTCGTAGACCTCTCTGAGATGAATAGTCTTTTCTGTGCAATTCAAAATGGGAAGTAAGTCTTCGTATCTTATTGGTGAAACAGATTATTTGAAATTCAACAGACCCCCGCTTTTCTTCTTTTTTTTCTTGAAAAATAACTGAGATGAATGAATTTTTTACCATAAAACTAAATCTTATCCCCTTTTATAATTTATAATTTTTTGATGTGAATTTTATTGATTAGTAATAATAATATTAGTCATTTTGATATACAGAAGGACCTTAAGTTCATTATAAACTTCCTACTTTTTTTATAAAAAAAATGAATGAACAAAATCTTCTTATCTTTTTTTTGTATTCCTATACAAATAAAATAAGAAGATTTTATTCATTCATTTATAGATCTAATTGAGAATATGTATGTCATTAAATTAGTATCCTCTTTCAAGATGGAATGTAAGACAATCCTCGCGTCTATCTATTTGTTTTCATATAGCCGACATATTACCTAATAATATATGTATATATGGCAAAATTAATGTAAATGGACTTGTAACTACCAAATTGTCAACCGTGGTGGATACATATGTATCCTGAGGATACTGAAACGACTGCCATTATTAGTATTAAACCAATATCGATTCATACAAGCTAAATCTTCTAGTCGATAATTGGGCCAAAGAAAGAACTTCATTTTAATTAGTTTCTTTTTCTCGATACCGAGATATTTGCCTCTATTTAAAACTTGACCACAGTTTTTTACCTGATTGCAAAATACTGGATTTCTATGTAGATCATTTATCTCGCTTTTTTTTAAAAAATATAGAATTCGCAATTCTCTACGGCCTTTAGGGGATAAAATAGTTTCAGGAACAAAGAAATCATAATGATTTTTGTCTCTATTTTTAGTCATTTTTTGATGTCTTAAAATGGATTCATCAATTTGATTCTTATCAACATATTCTAGATATTGTGGATTCCTTTGGTATTTATTCTTATGAACCAAAAAAATACCTATGGTTTGATATAGAATCAATTGTCCATCGTTTTTTATAGACAGATAAGCCGGTTCGAGAATCAATACCCCGCCTGTACTTAATTCTTTAAGAGTGCGCCTATTTATAGTCCAAATATCCACAGTCAGTGCTCCCCGTTTAAGATAGGATATAGCAACGTTCTTTGGATTTCTCAATCTAATCAGGAAACAATAGACTTTAATATTATCGATCATTTTTTTATTTACCCTTTCCCTCCTAAATTGAAAATGCAAATACCCTTGTAGGAAGTAATAAAGCTCCATGACTTCGGGGCTCGTGTCGGGCTTTTTTTTTCTACGTTTTTTTTTGTCTGATCTACCTCCATTTTCATCTGATAGAGGATCCCCTTCCCCTTGGTCTAGAAGATCTTTTTCTTCTTGATTTCCATTCTCGAATCTAAGAATTCTTTTTTCATTTGATTCTATCAAAGGGTTCCTTTCAGTAATGTTTTGATTAATGCTTTCATTTCCATTAAAGTTGGAAAGAAGTAATTTTATTGGTATGATCCCCGGTTTAATCTTATATGCATTATATAGTGGCACAAATTCTGGGAAGAACCAAAGTTCTAGTTCTGGATTCAATATAAGACGATTTACTATTTCTTCATTCATTCCCATCCAATCAAAGAAGGGTCTTTTTTTTTTGAATCGGTTGATTTTTTGATTTTTAGAAATTGATAAATAAAAAGGACCTCTCTTAATTTTTTGATTCTTGGTGCCGGTATTGAGCCAGTAATAAAGCTCGACCTTATTATTTCTAAGGCAAAAATCAATCTTACAAAATTTTCTATCTGGAAATTTCTCCTCAGCCATAATATCATTTTCTCCTAGATAATTAGAAATAGGTAGCCCACCTGACATATCAAAAAATTTGCGTCTATCTATCTTGTAATTATCAAAAATCTCTTCTTTACTATTTATTTGTAATGGTGATCTATAAATATATGAGTCTTTCTTCTCTTCATAATTAATAGATTTATATGAGAAAAAATCATGTCTATGATGTTTTTTAAAATTAGATGATTTTTGATATTCTTGATTCAGTAATGAATCAGGTTCGAAATCATTTTGTTTTTCATCATGAATGAATCTTTCTTTTTCATATGAGTCCCATTTGTTAAAATCGTTTTTTTGAGTCATACAGTGTTGATTGACTTTATTTCGCCATTTTTCTGGTACTAATTTAAGCCAGCTAATCTGAGATAAATCATATTGATAATGCCCCCTTAACCAGTTTTTCCATTGATTCCTTTCAGAATGCCAAAAGTCTTTATGTCTCAATCCAGAATGAAATATTCCCTCTTTCCGAAAAAAATCCTTTATTTCATTTTTAAGAAAAAGAGATGTTTCATGATATTGAAGGATAGGCTTGAATTTATAGAAGTTAATAACTCGAGTTTGCGATATTTTGTAAAATACATATGCTTGCGAGAAGGAGTTAGAAAAAGTGGTTGAATTCGTATTTTGAATATTATCAAGGGAATTTTTTTTAGTTAAAATAAAGTGAATTTTTTTTTGATTTCTTTTCTTAATTCTTTTTTCAGTTTCTTTCTTATTGGAAATGGATTTTTCGATAATTTTTTTTCTTGATTCAATAAAAAGTTGTGCATTGGTTCTTGCAATATTAATGATACATAGAAAAAAATCTATGTATATTTTTTCCATGAAAAATTTGATAAAAAAAGAAAATTTACGGATTAATCGAGTATTTCTTCTTTTTAATATTTGAGAAAATCTTTTTAATGATTCTAATTTTTTATTAGAATGAATATTTTTTTCTTGAGTTAGAAATCCATTTTTCTTCTCATTTAGAATTCTTTCTAGTTTATTGTTGATTGTGCTTGTTCTCTCAGTCAGATCTTTCATTTTTTTTTCTGTCGGTGAAAAATTTGTGCATTCTGTATATCGAATTTGAATAGGTGATTCACGAATCATCTGATTATTCATTATAGAATCGCCGGTTTTAGTTTCACCCAATTCGTAGTTTTTGATGCTCCATTTTTTGATTATTTCTTTTGATACCTTTCGAAGAAATTTTGCTCGTTCTTTAAAAACATTAAAAACTATAAAAGACTTGTTTTTTAATAATTTTTTCACTTTTTTTTTCAGTTCTTTAAAAATAGGTCCAAAAAACGAGGGCCCTTTTCGTTTTCGAGGGATACCGAAAGGACGGTCAGTTTCCAGTCCAGCAACTGTTAAAAAACAAAAATCATTTTTTTGCGCTTTCTGTGTTTTCGAGGGTTTTAACTTAGATCGGTGCCAAGGTTTCAGGTAAAAAGGAAATAAGATTTTTATCTGCATACCGTCTGTTAACCAGTTTTTTGGAAATTCTTTCTCGGATAATTCAACACCATTATAAGTGCATTTAATATGTATTTCTCGATTCCAATCCTTGAAGTCTTCGGACCATTCGGGAACTTGAAATAATAAAATACGCGCAATATTCTTAGCTATTATTAATGAAGGTAATCGAATATATTTTCGAAAAATTGATTGGCCTACTAAGAAAAAACCTCTTACTGCTTGAGCATATGAAATGTTATCCCAAGTTTCTGCTATTTCTAGTCGTAGTCTTTCTGCGTCTTGGTATTTTTCAACTTTTTTTCTTTCTTTTGTATAATCAGAGATTTGTAATTCTTTGCTTTTTTTACCCATCAAATTTTGAAAAATTTCTTTCATCCGTCCGAAAATATCAAAAGACAAAAGGCGAATATCAGAAGCCAAAAGGCGTCTGTCTAGTATGGCCAAAAGATAAAAAAGGGGTCTGCCCATTTTGCCAAACAAAGCCAAAAGGCGTCTGTCTATTCTGTCCACAAAAAGAGGGGAATGTGGCTTTGGTTGATAGAGTTGGTAAATAACCATTTTACGCCTTTGGGCACGCATAGAACCTTTTATTATACTTCGACGAAAATCCGAATATGGTAAATAACGTATCCAAATCATTTCGCCTAATGGATCAGGCTCATTAAGATCTTCGCTATCATCAAAAATCACCAGAAACTTGTATTTTCTTAAACGAATTTGAGAATCCGTTTCTACCTTGTCCTCGTGGTTTTCGGCTTCATCTAGTTGCAAATCATCGAGTAGTATGTATGACCATCGAGGGACCTTTTTACTTATTTCCTTTATTTCAATAGATCTTTTTCTACTTCTTTGATCATTGGATTTAGTTATAACTACATTGAAGAACCATTTTACAATTTTTTTGACTGGGTCTTCTGAATGAATAGTTTGATATCGAAATA